TAGGGAAACATAATTTGAAATCAAAATCGAAGCATCGTTTATGAATTCGCAGTCAAGTCAATAGTTAATGGTTCCAATTTTTCATGAATTTTTCATTTTTTGACTGAAAGTCTATATATTTGCAAAGGTATGGATCCAATCAAAATAAAAAGGAAACATTTTTATTTTATTTTATTTTTAGTAGTAGTAAAGGAATTAAGGAAAAGGGATTCAAAATGAAAGTACAATAAAAAAAGGAGTTCAGTAATCCATTCAACGGCCAAAAGAGGTAATATTTTCATCTATTTTGTATCGTTTTGGCGGCATGGCCGAGTGGTAAGGCGGAGGACTGCAAATCCTTTTTCCCCAGTTCAAATCCGGGTGTCGCCTGATTTTTAATTAATAATCGAAATCTCTTATTGACTGATATAATCTATAACTCGCCGAATTGTTCCCCAGCCGAAGGATAGGCCGGGGTCTCTTGATACATGCTTGATTCTAAGCATCTGGGGTTATCAAATTCAAAGTGAAAGTTTTTGTAGCCTAGGATTCAAGGAAAGAGTTAAGTAGTGGAAGAGAATCAAGAGGTCTATCAAGACCTTCCACTACTAACGAGTGGGTTAATGACTGAACCTTGAATTCGATTGAATAGCCGGAGGTGATATCTAACTAATTACTAAATTAATAGTTAGTAATTCTGGAAACGTGGAATATATTTTGTATACAAACTCAAATCAAAAGAGTCTCTGAGTACGTAGCAGGTATTCGATTAATATTCGATTGGATAACTGGTTTTTTTTATATTCTATAATATAAAAAGTTCAAAAAGAACTTCTTTTCTACCGGTCAAGAGTCGAATAGACTGTTAAAAATCGTATAGGAATTTGTTATATGTATGTGTCTTTATTGGATTGGTTCATTAAATTACTAGTCCGAAATCAAAATACTTTTTTGACTCTGTACCATTGATTTCACTATTATTAATGAACAATAATGAAATAATTCCTTCATATTCATAGAGATAGGGGACATAATTCACATGGATATTGTAAGTCTTGCTTGGGCTGCTTTAATGGTAGTCTTTTCATTTTCCCTTTCACTTGTAGTATGGGGAAGAAGTGGACTCTAGAAAGACTACTTAACTAATTAAGTTTTGGGTTGAGGAATCAAACTGTATAAAATTGTTTTGTAGATCGTTCCGCAAAGTATTTTGAAAGAAAAAAATATCAATCAAATAGGTATTTCAAAAATTCCTATGTTTACATTTTGAAAGGAAATAGAGATGATAGGAAATTTATTTCAAACGAATTTTTCCTAAATTCTCTATTTCGCTGAACGGACTTTTATCCAAAGACAATGAATGGGGAAGAAGAGACCCCTTTCTTTTGTTTTCCTCATCCAAGAGAAAGCCGTTCTGTTATTAATTTAAGGATATACATACTTTCTAAAGGAAAGAAGAGAGTAGTTGTTCAACAACATATACACATAATAAATAAGTACACATAATAAATAAGTACACATAATAAATAAGATCTTGACTTGGGCGAGTCGCATATTTGGCACTTATCACTTGTTTTATTATTTTTATTTTAGAAAATCGACTCATTTCATATCATGGTTATGTTTTAAGTATTACAAATTAATGAGATTTATTATTCGAAGAAATTTCTATACCATAAAACTCTTTGGATCATCTATCCACCAGTCAATGAATTCAATTACTTTATTTCTTGAGAATGATAAAAAAGGATTACTAAGTTGGTTTTTTTTATAAAAATAGGCCATACCCATATCATTTTTCTTTCTTTGATTCTTTCGGTGGATGCTGGAATTTCTATTTGAAATAATCGGAAATCTAGGAAGTCAAACTTTAAATTAAAATATAAATAAGAGTTGCCTTTCAATTATTTCGGATTGATCAGAATCAATACAAATCGATCAAATAGATGTAACAGAAAAATCGAATTGGGATCACTATATGGCTAACATATAGGAAGATACATATTCTAGATTGATCTATATTAAATTGAGTCGGTATCTTTACTTTAAAAATGAAATCGAATTCTAATTAATGAAATAGAATTCTAATTATAGTACAACTTTCTACACTACAAAAAAAAGCAAAAAAAAAAACACCATACTAAACTAATAGATAGTATGGTAGAAAGAAATATAGATTTCTTTCTACCATACTATAAGATTTCATCGAATATTGCTAATTCTAGCCTGCTCGTCTCATTTAAGAAATGAAATTGGACTTTCGATTTTTTTAATCAAATTTTTTAATCAAACAAGTCAAGTCTCATTCAAATTAATCATTTTGACTGACCGTTTTTACATATATAATAAGTAAAAAAGCTGTAGGAACTAGAATGAAGAGTGCAGTAGCAATAAATGCGAGAATATTTACTTCCATAATCTCATCGTTTTTTTTTTACTTCGCAATAACTCGGGATTTAATCCCATAGAGGTGATAAGAATTTCGCCCGTAAATTCAATGGGATGAATTCCATCTTAATGATATGTAATCGGATTAATATCATGAATAACAATATCTGAGCTATCATATCAATTCGCCGTCGCGAATTGAATAGTATAACATAGGAAGATCTTTTATCCATATTGAATCCAAAAAATAGAATTCCTTATCGAATCAAGAATTCCTTATTTATCATTCTTTTTTTTTTTCATAAACTACTGTCTTCCTTGTATAATCAATCATCTGATGAAGTTTCATCTGATCACTTTTCCACTTCTATTGGTTACAAAATCCCAAAAACCTACTTTCTTTGATCTAATATCTTCCCGTCTTTTCTTAGGTTAGTACTAGTGCACATATATGAAAAGTTCAACGTGTAATTTGAATGAGATAGGATAGAATGTTTCAAATTGAAATTAGTTAGTCTTAATGATTGAGATAGTAGAAAATCGGAGATAGTAAGGAAAGATAGGATTAATCTGAAAAGTATTTTTTCAAGATAACTCTATCTAATAATAAATAATAAAAAAATTGTTTATTGTACAAGAAACGAATTCTATATGTGTATGTACTCCCGAAAAGGATATGAGACTCTATTCCATTAGATAGACACAATAAATTGAAAAACCAGACCCCATCAATTCAATATGGTATATCTTGAACTTATAATTCGAAACTTGGAATCCCTAATAAGATCTTATCAATCAAAAATTATATATATAAATTCTATATATCTATATACTAGTACTAATCCGCATATCTCTCCCAGTAATCAGTCCTGGCTGAAGTAATGAAAATTTGCAGGTTTTTTGATGAGAAATAAATAAAAAAAAAAAAAAGAAATCAGAATCCTTATTGTTATTGTAAAGTTAAATTCTATTTATTGTCTTCCATTTCCCATAACGTGGAACGTTGAATTGATATATTTTATTTATTGATTATTGGATCTGTCGGGACTGACGGGGCTCGAACCCGCAGCTTCCGCCTTGACAGGGCGGTGCTCTGACCAATTGAACTACAATCCCCGAAAACTTAGGTATAGAGTATCCATTTTTTTTTATGATTTGATTCAAAACATTTCTAATGAAAATTTTCGTGTTGGAGCAGAGACGAAAGGAATATTTTGCTATCCACATAAATATGCTATGCACTTTAGTGAAAACCATACGAATTACTAGTAATTTTTCCTTATTTCAAATCGATTGAAAATGAATCTTTCAATAAAGAAAAGGAGTCTTCTTCCTTATTATTAAGTATTTATACTTAAATACTAATCGTAATAATAAGATTAAGATCATGATATAAATCTAGATCATGATCAAAATTTCCCGGAAAAAATCAATCGAGCAAACAAATAAAAAAAGAAAATATATAAGAGAGTATATAATATAGCAGAAATTTGGACTTGTTTATTACGCGTATCAGCCATTTCTAGGGGACAAATATCTTCATCTCATAGCGGATGAGCGAATTATTGGGCCGAGCTGGATTTGAACCAGCGTAGACATATTGCCAACGAATTTACAGTCCGTCCCCATTAACCGCTCGGGCATCGACCCAGGAAGAATCCATTTTAGGCTTATTGATAATTCATGATCAACTTCACTTCCTTTTGTAGTACCCTACCCCCAGGGGAAGTCGAATCCCCGCTGCCTCCTTGAAAGAGAGATGTCCTGAACCACTAGACGATGGGGGCATACATGCCCAACTGCCTATGTTCATAGTATGAACAGTTTTTTGAAATTGTCAATAGAATCGAATAATTCTAATTATAAATTAGATTCAAATTATAAATTAGATTCAAAAGGATCTTTCCGTCGTAATGTATGTACATAGATACATTTTCACTGTATATAAATAGTGACTATGTCAAGAATTGACTAAAAAGGCCCTTTTAACTCAGTGGTAGAGTAACGCCATGGTAAGGCGTAAGTCATCGGTTCAAATCCGATAAGGGGCTTTCTTTTTAGTTTCGTTTTTTCATAAAAAACCATTATATTTCTATTTGAATTGATGGAGAATAGAGATATTGTTTGTTGAAATTACTAAAATTAAAATATAGTAAATATAGTAATGTAATTTAAAGTAAAAAGTAAACAACTGTAATAATAAGATATACTATATTATAACTGTAGTTAATTATAACTTTAATTAGAACTAACTTTAATTATAACTGTAGTTAGAAAGTTGAACTTTTATTCATTATAATGAATAATTATAAGATAAGTCACCAAATATTCCTATATTTCTATTATTTGAATAAAATTTGTTGTAATGAAAAGATTCAAAATCAACAAATGAAAAAGTAAGTGGACCTGACTTATTGAATGATGACTATATATGCTATTCTGATATTTAAATTTGATAGAAATAAAGTTGGAACAGTTTACTGTTTTTTTCTTTAGACTCTGCATAAATTTGTCGATATTTCTTTCCGATTAAATTTTTGTGTTCCTCGCTATTCCATAGAATATATAGGAATAAATTGACTATTCTCTTCATTCATAGAGAAGGAAACTTTTATTCCAAATATCCATTTTAA